AGTCTAGAAATCTGAATTGTCAATTCAATAAAATAAAGTAATTTTTTGATTGAAAACTAGGACTTCATAATTCTTATAAACCTAACTCATTGAAATTCCATCCAGTAAAACAGAAGAATTATAAATTTCCAAGATAATAGATAGAAATACCGCAAATAGAGCCATTGCAACCCCCATTAATGGTGTAGTCCCCCAGCCCGGAGCTACTTTACCATATTCTGAATTCAATGGTTTCAATAAATCCCCTACAGTAGTTCGTCTTGGCCCAGATCTAGAACTACCCTCAACGCTTTGTGTAGCCATAAATCCTATTTTATTTAATCATTGGTTGAGATCTGTTGACTTTGTATACCATTCCGTTGTAGTTGTAAATAAACGATCTTATCGTAGATCCATTGTGATCTTGAAATTATCTAAAAATGGAAACAGCAACTCTAGTCGCCATCTCCATATCTGGTTTACTTGTAAGCTTTACAGGGTACGCCCTATATACTGCCTTTGGGCAACCCTCTCAACAACTAAGAGATCCATTTGAGGAACACGGAGACTAGTTGAAGTAATGAGTCTCCCATATGGGGGGCTCATTACTTCAATTGAGATAATGAAAAATTATTTCACTTTTTTAGTTGGAACCTTGGGTGGTTCTCGAAAAAAGATAGCGAAAAAAATTATCCCTAAAGTCGAGACTAAAAGGAATGTATAAACCAATGCTTCCATAGATTCAATCGTGGTTTACAGTTATAGCTTCCATACCTATTCATTTGGGATCATTTACCATATAAAGAAAAGAGTCAAAGAAAAGATGATGATTCAAGTCAAGATTTCTTTTCTTCGATACCCTATGACAAATAAAAAATAGAGGTCAAAGACACCAGAACAATGTTGTATCAGACTGTTCTCCTTGTAGTTGGATCCCCAACTTTTTGGAATGCTCCAAATTCCACTTGAACATCCAAATCTGGATCAATACCAGCAAAAACATCTCTGAACAAAGTTCTAGCACCATGCCAAATGTGCCCGAAAAAGAAGAGCAAAGCAAAGGTCGCATGTCCAAAAGTGAACCAACCCCTCGGACTGCTACGAAAAACACCATCAGATTTCAAAGTAGCCCGATCTAATTCAAAAATTTCACCTAATTGGGCACGTCTAGCATATTTTTTCACAGTAGCAGGATCACTATAACTGACTCCATTGAGTTCACCACCATAGAACTCAACAGTTACACCTACTTGCTCAACACTATACTTTGACTCGGCTCTTCTAAAAGGAACATCTGCTCTTACAATTCCGTCTCCATCTACCAAAACTACCGGAAATGTTTCAAAAAAAGTAGGCATACGACGTACAAAAAGCTCGCGCCCCTCTTTATCCCTAAAGACAGGGTGTCCTAACCAACCAACAGCTATTCCATCGCCGTTGTCCATTGACCCTGCTCTGAATAATCCCCCTTTTGCTGGGTTATTACCAATGTAATCATAAAAAGCTAATTTTTCAGGAATTTTAGACCAAGCTTCGGATAAACTCAGATTTTCAGCCAGTCCGGCATTAACTCTTCGATATATTTCTTGCTGAAAGTATCCCTGATCCCACTGATAACGAGTCGGACCAAATAATTCGATTGGGGTTGTTGCTGAACCATACCACATAGTTCCAGCAACAACGAAAGCTGCAAAAAAGACAGCAGCGATACTACTGGAAAGTACAGTTTCAATATTGCCCATACGCAATCCTTTGTATAGACGTTGAGGCGGACGGACACTAAGATGAAATAAACCCGCTAATATGCCCAACGTACCCGCTGCAATATGATGAGAAGCTATTCCTCCGGGAACAAAAGGATCAAAACCTTCCGCACCCCATGCTGGATTTACAGGTTGTACTTTTCCAGTTAGTCCATAAGGATCGGACACCCATATTCCAGGACCATACAAACCTGTTACATGAAATGCGCCAAAGCCAAAGCAAGCCACGCCGGAGAGGAATAAATGAATTCCAAAAATCTTTGGCAAATCTAAAGAGGGTTTGCCTGTACGTTCATCACAGAAAATTTCTAGGTCCCAATACACCCAATGCCAGATAGCTGCCAAGAAGCACAAGCCAGAAAACACAATATGTGCACCTGCCACACCTTCATAACTCCAAATACCAGGATTCGTTATAGTTCCTCCTGAAATACTCCAACCACCCCATGAATTGGTTATTCCTAACCGAGTCATGAAAGGTATAACGAACATACCTTGTCTCCACATTGGATCAAGAGCGGGGTCAGAGGGATCAAAAACTGCTAATTCATATAGAGCCATTGAACCGGCCCAACCAGAAACTAGAGCTGTATGCATTATATGGACAGAAAGCAATCGACCGGGATCATTCAATACGACAGTATGAACACGATACCAAGGCAAACCCATGGAAATACCCCTCTAAAAAAAAATAGACACTATGTCACTTTATTTTATCGCATTGGAAAGACTATGACTATACTATGTACCTAACCTTTTCAGTAGATTTTGTATGAGAAAGGATTAATATTTATTCCGTTCCATTGAAAATAACGGAACAATTCTGTTCGTAAGAACAAAGGGAAGCAAATCTATTCTATACTCGATAAGTACCAATACGCAATGGGAGGATTAGTCCCACTTTCGGGAAACGAACGTATAGATATTTTTGTTTATCACCGATCCGTTACCGTTAGAAAAAATTTTTCCTTATCCATTCTGTCTTACTTTCAATCTATGTATAAAATAAACAGAATAAAGGATGAAGCAAAAAATCCATTCTTACGTTTCCATATTAAAGTAAAGTATAGTACTTTATTTTTTTCTTTAATTTAATGCCCATTGGTGTTCCAAAAGTACCTTTTCGGAGTCCTGGAGAGGAAGATGCAGTTTGGGTTGACGTATAGTGCGACTTGTCAGACATATTGGGTCATATGGGATTTCCCCGTTTTCTCCCCCGATTGAGATATCCTCTGTTTCGCCCAAGAGATTTTGTATTGAGTGAACTATCAATCATTCGGAGCGTGAAATGAGTACAATTAAATCTATTTTTTATATTATATTTATATTGGGGATCAATATTATCAATTTAGAAGAATTTATGGTTAACTTGGACTGAGAAAACGAAAATAAAGTATCCAGGCTCCGTTCAGAAAATACCAAATTGATAAAAAATTGGTAATATATTTATGATTACCACTTGTATCATAAACAATTCTTATACTTACTCCTATAGTATTACTCTTATAGTATAGCAGTGATCTCAAACTGCCAACCAATATAGTAGCAATGTAGTAGTATAATGAATACCTCAAATAGTTGTGGGAAGGCATGAGACGAATTGAAAAAAGGTTGTAATAAAAAAAGTGGTACTGAGACCATTTGCCCTATATGTACAAATGGAATTCGGACAGATCTTTTCCCGGAGTAGAACATGAACCTAAAAGAATTGAATGAAAGGGCCCATTCAGCAACAAGAAAATGACATCGTGATTTGAATCTCGATGAAACAATACATCAATGAAAGGTTAATTCAATAAAATAAGTTCAGTAAATTCTTTTTTATAGAGAAGGGGGCTCATCTCGTATTTTTTGAAAAATAGAAGAAAACCCCTTCATTAGAAAAACAAAAAAACCTATTAAAGAAAAAAGAAATAGAACTGGAATCGACGCATTGATTCTTTTTTCGAAAATTTTTTTGAACCGTATGCATCCAAAGGTGCACGTACGGTTTCTAAAGGATACAATTAATTTTGTCCTAATCAATCGACTTTATCGAGAAAGATTACTTTTTTTAGGCCAAGAGGTTGATAGCGAGATCTCGAATCAACTTGTTGGTCTCATGGTATATCTTAGTATCGAAGATGATACTAAGGATCTTTATTTGTTTATAAACTCCCCCGGCGGATGGGTAATACCAGGAATAGCCATTTATGATACTATGCAATTTGTACCACCTGATGTGCATACAATATGCATGGGATTAGCCGCTTCAATGGGGTCTTTCATTTTGGTCGGAGGAGAAATTACCAAACGTCTAGCATTCCCTCACGCTTGGCGCCAATGGGTTTTTATTTGAAAAAAAAAAAAGAAAGACTATGCCTTCGCCATATTGAATATGAATAATAAGTAATAATAGCATGGCACTTCGAGTTCGATATGAACAAACCATTATTGTTTTTTCATAACATGAGATTTTGTATCGAGATAGTAGTATGAAACAAAGATTATTTCCGATTTGCTCTTATGTGTCGGGGTACATTTCAGCGTCACAAACCATTTTTCTTCCACACTAGAAGTATCTTTCTGATATTTATGTTATGAAAGAGTACGAAAATGAAAAAAAAAGATCTGTTTTTCCTTATTTCATTGTATCAGAAAGAAACTTTGGGATTGCTAAATCACAGACGAGATAAATATATAAAGCAACAGAACCATCATAGTATTTTTTTTACTCCTATGAAAAGAAGGGTGGTAAATGGATGATTCAAACGATCTATATCGGATGAATTTCTTTCTTCGATAGAATCGAAGAGAAAAAAATTCCATTGCGGAGCCGTATGCACAAAAGATGCCTGTACGGTTGTTCAATTCTATTTTCTTTTTTTTTTTTTCATTTTATTATTTTTCCCTTACTTTAGCCCAATTATGCGAGATAGAAGAACCGTTCATGATGTTATATCAATATCATCAAATCAGGGTTATGATTCACCAACCCGCAAGTTCTTTTTATGAAGCACAAGCAGGGGAATTTATCCTGGAAGCGGAAGAACTACTGAAACTTCGCGAAACCCTCACAAAGGTTTATGTACAAAGAACGGGCAACCCATTATGGGTTGTATCCGAAGATATGGAAAGGGATGTTTTTATGTCAGCAACAGAAGCCCAAGCTCATGGCATTGTTGATCTTGTAGCGGTCGAAAATGAAAATACTAGGGATTTCGTATAAATCCATTTCAAAACATAGTTTGAACTTTCTATGATTTAATATTGAATAGAAAAAATTCATAATCATCAATCATCAGGTTAAGATCGATCTAAACCAATCCATACTCTATATACATATATATACGATATGCCAACCATTAAACAACTTATTAGAAACACAAGACAGCCAATAAGAAACGTCACGAAATCTCCCGCTCTTAGAGGATGTCCTCAGCGTCGAGGAACATGTACTAGGGTGTATGTGTGACTCGTTCAGATCATGAGTTCGAACAAATGCAAAATTTTTCCAGCATCAATGACCCGTACCAATGAGTAGGATAAATAGAGAAGATTTTTTATATACCTATATTGTGTATAAAATTTATGGTTTACATTGGTGCAAATCCAACAATCACCTATGTTTGAGATGAGAAGCAATCCCCCATTGGTAGCAAATAGTTATCTATTAAGCGGGGGAAATGTTATTATAAGAAGCAAAAAGATTATGCTCCTATTGTTGAAAGGACGGACTAAGAGGGTCAGCTATCTAGCAAACTTTCCTAATAAAATGCCGTTACTGTATGGATAACTCTTATTGTGCAAAGAGCTATTACTCTATAATTGATGGGTAGAGCCAAAACGTGTGAACTATACAAGTTCACAATAACATTTGATTAAACGAAAGAGGAGGCTCCGGTGTATAGGGAGGACCTCACCGTTTAAGCAGTAACCATAGAAACGATGGAACCCACTATTTTTTATTTAGTATCATTAGAATTTCTTATTTCTAGGTGAAATAAAATACTTGGAAGCAATAAAAAATAGTGGTCAGGAAGGTTATAGTAGCAAAAGCCATTGGAATTTATATTTTATATATCGGAAGAATCCGTTTTGTTATTAATTGACCGCTGGAGGGGAAAAGGATAACTAAAAGAATATAAATCAATTAGTTATTCATTAAGGTTAAATTTGATTCAATGACCAGAGTTAGACGGGGATATACAGCTCGGAGACGTCGAACAAAAATTCGTTTATTTGCATCAACTTTTAGAGGGGCTCATTCAAGACTCACTCGAACAATTACTCAACAGAAAATGAGAGCTTTGGTTTTCTCTCATAGAGATAGAGGCAGGCAAAAAAGGGATTTTCGTCGTTTGTGGATCACTCGGATAAACGCAGTAGCTCGTGAGACTAGGGTATTGTATAGTTATAGTAAATTAATACACAATCTGTACAAGAAACAATTGCTTCTTAATCGTAAAATACCTGCGCAAATAGCTGTATCAAATAAGAATTGTCTTTACATGATTTCTAATAAGATCATCAAATAAAGAAAGGACATTATTCAGTATTAAAGTAATATAATATACAATACAGGAATGGTTGAAATAGAAATCCCCGGAGTTTTTTCTCCGGGAAGATAAAAAAAAGAAATTAAGATAAGTAAGAGGAATGAATTTATATGTTTCAATAAAAAAAAGATTTCTTCTTTCTCCATTTTTTGTTTCTTATAACACAAAAATCCACTCTAGATTGTAGTACTTTTCGAACAAAACATCAAACAATCTGAGTTCTAATTAATTAGAGTTTTGAGTCAATTAAAGAGTATGTCTAGTTATTTCTGGTTCTAGGACCATTAGTTCTGGGGATCGACTCCGCTCTCTCAAATTGTTTCTCATTATTAAGAAAAGGTAACAAAGATAAAATACGAGCTTGTTTTATAGCAATAGTAATTAATCGTTGTTGTTTCAAGGTCAATCTATTCACCCGTCTAGATAATATTTTTCCTTGTTCACTAATAAATCGACTAATTAAACTCATGTTTCTATAATCGATTCTATCCCCTGATCCAATTGGGGGCAAACGTCTACGAAAAGATCGCTTGTATTTACGAAAAGATTGCTTGGATTTTTCCATGGTTTATTCCTTATCTCTAAAATTCTATTTCTTTATTTTATTCACTTCAGATCTGACGGAACTAGATTTTGATTTTTTATTTATATAATTTATATATAATAATTTATATTTTATATATAATAATTTATATTTTATATATAATAATTTATATATATAGATATATATTTATTATGTTAAGTTCTTCCTCCTCCTTTGCGAGATCGCATGCGCATTTTGTACAATCTATTTCTTTATTTCCCCATGAATCGTATGCTTGTGACAATAGCGACAAAATTTTCTCAATTCTAATCGACTGGATGTATTGTGTCGATTTTTTTGAGTAATATATCTAGAAATGCCCGGCGATTCTTTATTGACATCATTTCGAGTACAACAGGTACATTCCAAAATAACTATAACTCTAACTTCTTTACCCTTGGCCATGAACCTCCTTTGAATTTTGGATCGACTTAACTCTTCTATTTTGATCCGAGCCCAAGAAGAAGATAAGAACAAAAAAAAAATGAATAGAAGTTACTAACTAGAAATGAAATGTAATTTCTAAAGATTTCAGTACAATTAAAAATTAACAAGAAATTCGAATTCTATTTCTATAAATTGGATTTCCATAATAGAGTATTATTCTATTATATTAATGATAATTAATAGTAAGTAATTAAGAAATTAATAATTAATACTAATAAACTTAAATGATAATTAATAGAAAAGAAAATTTATTTAATTTTATTAAGGATAATTAATCTTCAAAATTGAATATTAAAAAAAGAAAAAAAGAAATATTAACTAATAAAGAAATATTAACTAATTAAGTATTACTTAATTTAAGTATTACTTAATTATAGAGTAATAAATAGAGTAATAATTTTTAATAAAAAATGAAATAATAAGATTTAAGAATTAAGTAATACAATTTCTTTCTAACTATCAATTATTCTTATCCTAAAGAACTGAAAGGAAAGGGACCAAATTAGAACTCAATGCGGAATTGTATCTCTAATTTTATTCGCTTCTTCGCATATCAATAACTAAAAAAAGGGAAATGACAAGGCATCTGGGAATAAACGATTAATTTCTATCAATAGACCTGCTAAAGACCCAAACCATAGAGTACTTAGCACTGGTGCCACGGAGAGATATGTTTTTATATCTCGCATTTCAAATCCTCCTTCCTTATTGGAATACATATATAGTCAGATGCTGTAGTTCAAGATCATTTGTATTTATTTTACACGAAATTCCTAACCAAAAAAGATATGTACAATAAAACAATAGATAAGATTTTCCTTTTCCTAAGAAAAAATGATCCCTTCTTCCTAAGTATTTCTGATAAATATTAAAGTTTCACATGTATAGAATTCTTTTATTATATATATATGAAACTAAAAAGAAGAACTAACAAGAAAAATTTTCTTGTTATATGGATAAAGGATAAAATGACGATGTGGAAAACAAGACAGGGATTTTGTACAATGAAACTGTACAACAATTTGAAAAGGGATGTAGCGCAGCTTGGTAGCGCGTTTGTTTTGGGTACAAAATGTCACGGGTTCAAATCCTGTCATCCCTACCTATTACTTCTCCTATGGGTAGTAACAAGGGATTAATTGAGATCGATTCAAATTGGACATAGTCTTCCGTTTTTGCATACTATATGTATGCAAAACGCATTCGTTGGAGGTAGAAAAATCCTACTCTTTACGGAGTAGTCCTATCCCCTGTCATAAGAAAACGCTCTTAGTTCAGTTCGGTAGAACGCGGGTCTCCAAAACCCGATGTCGTAGGTTCAAATCCTATAGAGCGTGATTCCCTTTATTTGATGTCGAATCATAATAAAAAACTTAACAAAGCAAAGTGAAATTGCAACTAGAATTTGACCTCCTACAAAGAGGAGGTCAATCAAAAAAAAGAAATAGTAGTCAATCAAAGGTCCAACTGATCACCACGTCTGTATTGTAAATATGCGGTTACAAATAATCCTGCCAAAGTAATAGGAATTAGGCCTAAGACGATTCCAAATAGAAAAACTTCAATCATTTTGGTTTGTTTGAGGAGATAAAAAGAGGGGTAAGATCTATCCCTAAATATTAATCTGAATTATTCATGAATCTCAATGACCAAGAATAAGAATTGGAAATTGATGTAGGAAAGAACTATAGAATACCTGGAATCCCAGAGAAATATTCATTTTTATAAATTGGTCATTCAATTCATTTCAAATAAGTCGTATCTTGTTCAACCCAATTAATAGAGCTGGGGTTATAGTTAAAGCAGCCAGTAAAAAACCGAAATAACTAGTTATAGTAAGCATGAAAGAGCTAAATTAGATATGTTCTTTTGCTACATATATTGATAAAACACTTACCTAAGTTTCCATTTTTTCCAAAATCCGACAGAAAGAAACCAATCATAAGAATTAGTTTAGTTCCAATTGAAAGTTCTCCATTCATCAGTTATAGATAAGACTAAAAAAAGATGGTGTAACATTAGTAGAAAAAAATAGATTCATCAACTGTGACATCGACCAACCCTATGGTTCGAAATCAACGAATTCATTGTGCAATTCATGGATTGAGTTTGAATAAAGTAATAGTAAAGTAATAAGAACTGTGTCGTGTAATTTCATATAAGTATTTTATTTCATAAAAGTATTTTATTTAAGTATTTAAATTTAAGTATAAATCATTTTTAACTAGAAATCCTTTTTGAATACAAAGAAAGAATTCGATTTGAAAATCACTTTAATTTTGATCATCTCCTTTCTTTTGAATAGAATTTCATTCATTTTTTTTTTCGAAAACAAATAGGCTAGCCTAATCCTACATTACTATTTATTTATTTTAACTGATTGGACTCCGTACATACAGTAATAGATTACTTAATTGCCTACAAAATCTCGAATGAAAAGAAGTGTCCTACACGATCTATCAAAATAAATAAAATCTTTATTTTTCTTCTTTTTAGTTTAGGTACAACGCAACTCGATTCAAAGACGAGCAACTTCCATTATCCCTTTAAGTTCTATATTTTGTCTTTCCGTATCATATCATGGAGGTCCATACTTCTAGTTTAGTTCAGTCAAAAAGAACTTTTGCTTTGGATCTAATACAACAACGGTTGCATGATGAATATTGATTGTTCCAACCAGGTTCTATTTC